TATATGTATATATATATAATATAATATGATATAATATAATATAATATAATATAATATAATATAATATAATATAATATAATATATAATATATAATATATAATAAATAATATAATAATATAATAATATAATAATATAATAATATAATAATATAATAATATAATAATATAATAAGATAATAATATAATAATATAATAATATAATAATATAATAATATAATAATATAATAATATGATATGGGGAGGAGGTATGGTGGTTTTTATTAGTTGTCTAGTTTGGTAGGTCCCTTGTTTTGTAATAGTGCCTATAGCTAGCATTTGTGTCAGTTTAGTTGCTCTCGGATTTAGGGGTTTGACGAGAAGTAAGTGGCTATTCGGGCTAAGTGTTAGTTTTGATGGGGGGTAGGGGGGTTTAGCTAAAATAAAATATACTTATTCAAGGAATGGTTTGAAATTACTGTCGTGAGTTTTTGTAAAAATATATGTCCTACAAGCATTAATTTAATAATACCATATCATATCTTGCAAGACCAATCAATTTGAACGTAAGTCCAGTTTCAGTAAGTTGGCAGGTATCAGTTATGTGGGCCTGAGAACAGAAAGAGAAAAAAAAGCTACTATATGCATTTAAGAACACAATATGCCAAGTTATAAATTCAATGTATAGAACACATTAACCAGAGGCCTTTTAAAGAGGAACGAATGAACTTTACCAATGTATGTGCGTGAAAAAACAACCAGAGGCCAGAATAGATCAGTTATGTACGCCATCATTAAATGGGCTTGAAACTGGTAATGTTGTATCTTACTAACAAGGGTTGCTTATTTCTCGTGATCAGCTAGATTAAGAGACAAACAAATACTGAACCATAGTCATGGTGTAAAACAGTTAAGTAAGATTATGTCCTTAAACCATTAATTTAATAATACCTAAATAATATTCATGTTCCAACAAGGATAGTAAGTATTGGTTATATCTGTTAAGTCCTAAAGAAATCAAGCAGTAATATTACTGGTGATATGCTAGGGGAAAAAAAATGAATGCACGATAATACATAGCAGAGCATAAGCAGACATTTCTCTCTTGGGCACGGGAGAGTAAAATAGGTATTTTTGGCGTTGCCAAAAGGTAGTTTAATAAAAATTCCGGTTTTGGGGACCGGGGATGAAGGCTTGGATCCTTCTTTTTTGAGTACTCTAGGAAGGTTGTAATCTTCAATCTTTGGTTTACAAGACCAATGCTTTATAGGTTAAGCTACTGGAGTATTTTTGGTTTAGTATTTTGTTTTCAATTAGTCCTGTGAGGGGTATAAGTGTTAAAAGAATTAGGAAGTACAGGATAGAGGCTACTTGGCCAATAGTGATGAATGGATCTTCGACTGGCTGTCCTCCGATCCATGTAAGTACTAGTAGATCAGCTGCTAAGCATCAGAAGAGGGTTTGGGTTAATGGTCGGAATGAAGCTGTGCGTTGTTTTGAGGTATGTAGGGTTGGTATTATAAATAATACAAGGATAGAGGATAGAAGGGCAAGTACACCTCCTAATTTGTTTGGGATGGATCGAAGGATTGCATAGGCGAAGAGGAAGTATCATTCTGGTTTGATGTGGGGGGGAGTGGATAGTGGGTTAGCTGGTGTGAAGTTGTCTGGGTCGCTTAGGAGGTTTGGGGAGAATAATGCTAGGGTTAGTAGGAGGGTGAGTATTAAGATTAGGCCTAGTATGTCTTTGTACGAGAAGTAGGGGTGGAAGGGGATTTTGTCAGTGTTTGAGTTTAATCCTGTTGGGTTATTTGATCCAGTTTCGTGGAGGAAGAGTAAATGTACAGCTGCTAAACCGGCGATGGTGAAGGGGAGTAGAAAATGGAAAGTAAAGAATCGAGTTAAGGTGGCATTGTCTACTGAGAATCCTCCTCAAATTCATTGTACGAGAGTATTGCCAATGTAGGGGGTGGCTGAGAGTAGGTTCGTGATGACAGTGGCACCTCAGAATGATATTTGGCCCCATGGTAGGACGTAACCTACGAATGCAGTAGCTATAGTTAGGAATAGTAGGATGATTCCTGTGTTTCAGGTTTCTTTGTAGAGGTATGAGCCATAGTAAAGTCCTCGGCCAATATGAAGGTAAATGCATATGAAGAAGATGGAGGCCCCATTGGCATGTATATTGCGGATCAGTCATCCGTACTGTACATCTCGGGTGATATGGGCTACTGATGAGAATGCTAGTGAGATGTCCGGTGAATAGTGTATTGCCAGGAAGATTCCGGTGATGATCTGTAGGATTAGGCAGATGCCTAGTAGTGATCCGAAGTTTCATAAAGCAGAGATGTTAGAGGGGCTTGGGAGATCAATAAATGAGTTGTTGATAATTTTTATCATAGGGTGGGTTTTTCGTAGGTTTGTAGTCATTAATGTTTTTGTAGTTGAATACAACAGTGGTTTTTCAAATCACGGGTCTTGGTTAAAGTCCAGGCAGGAATTATGATGTATTTTATGTTTTTATTTGGGTTTTGTTTTGTTTTTTGAATGGTGGGTGTTTCTTGTAATCCTTCTCCTTATTATGGGGTGGTTAGTTTAATTTTTGGTGCGCTTTCTGGGTGTGGGGTGTTGGTTAGTATAGGGGGGTCTTTTGTCTCTTTAGTTTTGTTTTTAATTTATTTAGGTGGGATGTTAGTTATTTTTGCGTATTCATCTGCGTTGATAGCGGAGCCTTTTTCTGTGGGTTGAGTAAGTTTGGAGGGGATATTTTATGGATTATACTATTTTTTTATTATTGTAGTTTTTGTACAAATGGGCTGTCATTTATGGAGTATTGAAGGGATTGGTGCTGATACTGTGGATGCTGGTGGGTTATATGCTGTTCGTTTAGATTTTAGTGGGATTTCATGGCTTTATTGTTTTGGTAGCGGGTTGCTTTTGGTTGCGGGTTGGGGGTTGTTGCTAACGTTGTTTGTTGTGTTAGAGTTGGTTCGTGGGTTATCCCGTGGAGTGCTTCGTGCGATTAGGCTGTGATAATTAGTAGTATAATTGATAGGATAAATGAAGACATATAGATTTTGATGAGACCTTTTTGTGATGAGATGAGTGTGCTTGGGGTGATTTGTGATTTGGCTAGGCCTTTTGGGCCAATGTTTTCATATCAGGATAAGTCGATTAAGTGGGTTGCGGTGTTTTGGCTAAATTTTAAGTTAATTATTGGGAATAGACGATGAATTAGGGTGTTAAAATAGGCCAGTGAGTTGGAGAAGTTGTGAATGTTAGAGGGTTTTGTAGATATTTTGCCAGCTATTGAAGTTAATTCGAGAGCTAATAATAGGCCTAGGACTGTTATTGTTAGTGCTGCAATTTTAATATAGATTGGTATAGTTGTTGGTGGTATTTTTAGTGGTATAGTGTTTAGTGAGATGATGAGTCCGGCGATAATGCTGCCTATGGCAAGGCGGGTGATTGGGTTAATGATTGTTGAGTTGTTTTCATTTAGTAGTATTATGGGGGGATATCGGGGTTGTCCTGTTTGCACGAATGTTACAATTCGCAAGCTGTAAATTGCGGTGAATGAGGTTGCGATTAGTGTTAGGAGCAGGGCTCAGGCGTTTAGGTAGGATGTGTTTATAATTTCAATAATGATGTCTTTGGAGTAAAATCCAGTTATGAATGGCATACCTGTGAGTGCTATACTACCAATGGTTAGACATGAGGAGGTAATTGGTAGGAGTTTGTGCAGTCCTCCTATTTTTCGAATGTCTTGTTCGTCATTGAGGTTGTGAATGATGGAGCCGGAACATAAGAATAATATGGCTTTGAAGAAGGCGTGCATAGAAATATGTAAGAAAGCTAGTTGTGGTTGGTTTAAACCAATAGTTACTATTATAAGGCCGAGTTGGCTTGATGTGGAGAAGGCAATAATTTTTTTGATGTCATTTTGGGTGAGAGCGCAAAATGCTGTAAATAGGGTAGTGGTAGCTCCTAAGCATAAACAGATTGAGAGGGCTAAATTATTAGTAGTTATGATAGGGTGGATTCGGATGAGCAGGAAGATGCCAGCGACGACTATTGTACTAGAGTGTAGTAATGCTGAGACTGGGGTTGGGCCTTCTATGGCTGCTGGCAGTCAGGGGTGGAGTCCGAATTGGGCTGATTTTCCTGTTGCAGCTAAGATAAAACCAAGGAGTGGGAGTGGTGGAATTGGGTTGGTGTAGGTAAAGATTTGTTGGAGTTCTCATGTGTTTATGTTTATTGCTAATCAGGATATGCTGAGAATTAGTCCAATGTCTCCTGTACGGTTGTAAAGGATGGCTTGTAGAGCTGATAGGTTTGCTTCTGTCCGTCCTCGCCATCATCCAATTAATAAGAAGGACATGATTCCTACTCCTTCTCAACCGACGAATAGTTGGAGTATGTTGTTGGCTGTTACTAGAATTATTATGGCTACTAGGAAAGTTAGTAGGTATTTGAAGAATTTTGTGATGTAGGGGTCCGCAGATATGTATCAATGGGCAAACTCCAGGATGGATCATGTGACGTATAAGGCGATGGGTACGAATATAATGGAGTACTGGTCGAATTTAAAGCTTATGTTGATGTTAAATGTAAATATGTTTGATCAGTGGAGATTGGTGATGATTGATTCAATGTCTAGATGGATAAAGATGATTAATGGGATTAGGGCGGTGAAGAATGCTGTTTTTACAGTTGTTTTTGTTTTTGTAACTAATCATTCTTTGAGGGGGTACGTGGGTATAATTAGGGGTAGTGTTAGTATGAGTAATGTTAGAAGAAGGGTAGAGTTTATTATTAGTGAAGTCATTACTTTTACTTGGAATTGCACCAAGGGTTAATGGTCCCTAAAACCAGTGGATTGCTTCTATCCTTTAAAAGTGAGGGAGCTGAGGCGGTTAGTCTCAGATATAGGAGTTAGCAGTTCTTATTGTATGATACCTCTCTCGGTTTATAAGGAGATTTTAACTCCTATTTTTAGAGCCACAGTCTAATGTTTGTTTTGAAACTATATTAACGGTGGAGGGTGTTTAGGCACCTTGAATTAGTTCTGGTTGTATTATTAGCAGTGCTATTGGTAATGTATGAAGTATTATAAGTAGATGTTCTCGTGTATGAGTTGGGGGGATTGTTTTTATATGTGAAGGGGTCTCTCCTCATTGTGTAGTGATTAGTATATATAGGGTATAGGTGGCGGCTATTAGAGTTCCTAATCCTGTTATTAGGATTGTAATATTTGATCAATTAAATAGTGAGACGATAATGGTTAGTTCTCCTATTAGGTTGATGGTTGGTGGAAGGGCTATATTGGTTAGACTAGCTGAGAATCATCATAGTCCTATTAAGGGTAGTAGTAGTTGTATGTTCCGAGCTAAAAGTAGTGTTCGGCTGTTAGTTCGTTCATAGTTTGTGTTGGCCAGGCAGAAAAGTATTGATGATGTTAAGCCGTGGGCAATCATAAGTGTGATAGCCCCGGTGCATGCCCATTCGGTTCGTGTTAGTGTTGCAGCAATGACTAAGCCTATATGACCTACGGATGAATAAGCAATTAATGATTTTAGGTCTGTTTGGCGTAAACAGATAAAGCCAGTCATGATTACACCCCATAATGCTAATGTTATGAATGGGTAGGAGAGCATTTTTAGTGGTGGGGCCAATGTTATTGTTATGCGGATAATGCCATATCCCCCTAGTTTAAGTAATACTGCTGCTAGGATTATTGATCCTGCGATTGGGGCCTCTACGTGTGCTTTGGGCAGTCATAGGTGTAACCCATATAAAGGTATTTTGATTATGAAGGCAGTAAACAGTGCGAGTCATCATATTGTGTGGGTTCATGGGTTTATTGTGTTAGGGTAAGTGGATAGTTGAAGTGTGCAGATAGATAGGGTACCGCTGTAGGCCTGTGTGGTTAAGAGGGCTACTAGTAGTGGCAGAGACCCGATAAGAGTATAAAATAGGAAGTAGATTCCGGCGTTTAGCCGTTCTATTTGGCCGCCTCAACGTGTAATAATTACTAGTGTTGGGAGTAATGTAGATTCGAATGCGATGAAGAATATAATTAGTTCTGTAGTTGAGAAAGCTAAAATTAGTGAGATTTGTAGTAAAATGGTGATGAAGATAAAGGTTCGTTTTCGTGGAGTTGGTTCTATAATTAGGTTGTTTTGGCCAGCTATGATTATTATTGGGGTGAGTCAACATGATAAGATGAGGAAGGGGGCGGAGATTTGGTCTACTCCTAGGTAACAGTTGGAAAAGATTATCAATTCTGTGGAAGGTTTGAATCATTGCAGGCTTAGAAGGGCGATTCAGAAGCTATGGGTCAATGTAGTTGGTCAAAGTTGTTTTGATTTACATAGTATAGTTGTTGGTAGCAATAAAATTATTGGAATCACTATTTTTAACATTGTAGTAGGTTTAGGTTTTGCAAGTGGCTTGAACCGTGAGTCCGTGAGGATGCTACGAGTAGTGATAGTCCTATGCCGGCCTCGCAGGCTGAGAAGGTTAATACTAGTATTGGGGCGAGTATGAATGATGAAGCTTCTAGTTGAATAGACCATATTGATAGGGCTATAAATAGGGATAGTATTATTCCTTCAAGACAAAGTAGGGTGGGGATTAGGTGAGTTTGGTGTAGTAAAAATCCCAAGGTGCTGATAATAAAGGCGCAGAGGGGGGTAAAATGTATGGATGTAATCATTTGGTAGCCGTGAAATTTGATCACGATTGACTAAGTCGAAATTAGTTGTCTTGTGTTAGACTAGCTATCTATTCTGCTCATTCTAGGCCCCCTTGAATTCATTCATAAAGGAGGCCTAGGGTTAGTAATGATATAATAATGAAGGCTCAGGTAAAGGTGTAGGTTGGATATGGGAGTTGAATGGCTCATGGTAGAGGTAGTAGTAGTGCGATTTCTAAATCAAATAGGAGGAATAAAATTGCTACTAAGAAAAAATCGAATTGAGAATGGTGGGCGAGTGGTTTTTAATGGGTCGAAGCCACATTCATATGGGGATAATTTTTCGTTATCTGGTTTTATTAGTGTAAATCAGTAGTTTAGTAACGTTAAAATTGTAGGTAGGGCCAGGTAAATTATTGTAATTGAAATTATTAGATTCATTACTTTTCTTTAGGGTTAAACTGAAACTTAGTGATTGGAAGTCACTTGTACTATTATACTAGAAAAGTATGAGCCTCATCAATAGATTGATACGTATAAGAAGAGTCATACAACGTCTACAAAGTGTCAGTATCAAGCGGCTGCTTCAAATCCGAAGTGGTGGGTGGAGGTAAAATGGTGTTTAATTTGTCGTAGTAGGCATACAATTAAGAATGTTGACCCAATGATTACGTGTAGTCCGTGGAAGCCTGTTGCGACAAAGAATGTAGCGCCGTATACGCCGTCAGCAATTGTGAATGGTGCTTCATAATATTCTATGGCTTGTAATGCTGTGAAGTATAGTCCTAATAAGATTGTGAGGCCTAGGGCTTGAATGGTTTGATTTCGGTTGGCTTCTATTAAGCTGTGGTGGGCTCAGGTGATTGTTACACCTGAAGCTAATAAGACTGCTGTGTTTAGTAAGGGTACTTCAAATGGGTTTAATGGTGTGATTCCCGTTGGGGGTCAGCATCCTCCCAAGTCTGGCGTGGGGGCTAGACTTGAGTGGTAGAAAGCTCAGAAAAATCCAATGAAGAAAAACACTTCTGATGTAATAAATAGGATTATGCCATATCGTAAGCCTTTTTGTACTGGAGGGGTATGATGTCCCTGGAAAGTCCCTTCTCGTACAATATCTCGTCATCATTGGAGTATGGTTAGTAGTATAATTGATAAACCCAGGGTTATTAGTAATGTTGAATTGTAGTGGAATCATATGGCGAGACCGGAAGTTATAAGTAATGCTGCTGCTGCACCTGTCAATGGTCACGGGCTTGGGTCTACTATGTGATAGGCATGTGTTTGGTGGGCCATTAGATGTTTTCTTGTAGATAGAGGCATAGAAGTAAAACAAATACGTAAGCTTGAATTATTGCTACTGCTAATTCTAAGATCGTAAGTAAAAGAAGGATGGTTCCAGTTAGGATAGATAAGGTTGTTATTGTTGGTAATAGGGTTAGTACTGCGGTGGAAGTAAGTTGGATTAATAAGTGTCCGGCTGTCAGATTAGCTGTGAGTCGTACGCCTAAGGCTAAGGGTCGGATAAAGAGGCTTATTGTTTCGATGATAATAAGGACTGGAATGAGTAGAGTTGGGGTCCCTTCTGGTAGTAAGTGTCCTAATGATGTTGTTAGTTGGTTTCGAAGTCCTGTAAGTACTGTAGCGAGTCATATTGGAATGGCCAATCCTATATTTATGGAGAGTTGGGTGGTAGGGGTAAATGTATATGGTAATAGTCCTAATAGGTTGGTTAGTAAGAGTATGGCTATTAGCGATGCTAGGATAATAGATCATTTGTGCCCTGTTTTGTTAATAGGCAGTATTAGTTGTTTTGTAAATAAATTGATTGTTCATATTTGTAGAGTTGATAGGCGATTAGTTAATCATCGGTTGTTTATGGTTGGGAAAATGATTGATGGTATAAGTAGTGCTAAAATAATTAGAGGAATTCCTAGGATTTGTGGGCTTATAAATTGATCAAAGAATGTTAAGTTCATGGTCAGGTTCATGGATTTGTGTTAATAATTTTATTATCTTTATTTGTAGGGTCATTTATTGATAAGTAAGATGAGATTTTTGGTTGTAGGACTATAATATATGCTAATCATGTGGAGGAGAGAATTAAGAATCACGGATCTAGGTTTAGTTGTGGCATATCACTAAGGAGGGTGGAGAGTTCTCTTTTTCTAGCTTAAAAGGCTAGCGCTATCCTGTTTAGCTTCTGTAGTGGGTTAGGAGAGTATTAGTGAAGATCAGTTTTCGAAGTGTTTTAAGGGTACAGATTCTACCACGATTGGTATGAAGCTGTGGTTAGCCCCGCAGATTTCTGAACATTGTCCGTAGAATACTCCTGGGCGTGTTATAAAGAAGGTTGATTGATTTAATCGCCCTGGAACTGCATCTGCTTTTACACCTAATGATGGGATTGCTCATGAGTGTAAGACGTCTTCGGCTGAGATTAACATTCGGATTGGGGATTCTATTGGTATTACCACGCGATGATCTACCTCTAGTAGTCGAAAGTGTCCGTTTGGAAGGTTTTGGGTTGGAATTATATAGGAGTCAAATTCAAAATTTTTGTAATCAGTATACTCATATGTTCAATACCATTGATGTCCTATGGCTTTAATAGTTAGATGTGGGTTGTTGATTTCATCTATTAGGTAAAGAACTCGTAGGGATGGTAATGCGATGGTGATTAGAACGATAGCTGGTAAGACAGTCCAAATTATTTCTACTTCTTGAGCATTTATAGTGTTGGTGTATGTTAGTTTAGTTGTTATTATTAAGGTAATAACATAAAGTACTATGGTGCTAATTAAGAATACAATTATTAGGGTGTGATCGTGAAAGTGGTGGAGTTCTTCTATAATAGGTGATATTGCGTCTTGAAATCCTAATTGAAATGGGTGTGCCATTAAGTCGTAAAGGGTTTAAACCTATAATTTAACCTTGACAAGGTTAAGTAATGTGTTTTACTAACGTCTTGTAAGGGGGAAACATAAAGGTTATGTGACTGGCTTGAAACTAGTTTAAGGGGGTTCGATTCCCTCCTTTCTTGGGTTTGAACATGGGCAGGTTCTTCGTAGGTGTGATATGGGGGTGGGCAGCCATGTAATCACTCTACATTAGTAGTTGTGAGTTCGACTATTGTTACTTTTCGTTTTGCAGAGAGTGCCTCTCAGATAATGAATATTATTATAATTACTGCTATTAGGGAGATCAGAGATCCGATTGATGAGATAGAATTTCATAAGGTGTATGCATCTGGGTAATCAGAGTAACGTCGTGGTATTCCGGCTAGGCCTAAGAAATGTTGAGGGAAAAAGGTGATGTTAACACCTGCAAATATTACTCCGAAGTGGATTTTCGCTCAAGTTTGGTGTAATGAGTATCCAGTGAAGAGTGGGAATCAATGGGTAAATCCTGCTATAATAGCGAATACAGCTCCTATAGAGAGAACATAGTGGAAGTGCGCTACTACGTAGTAGGTGTCATGTATCACAATGTCTAGAGATGAATTAGCTAGTACAATACCTGTAAGACCCCCAATAGTAAATAGGAAGATAAAGCCAAGTGCTCATAACATAGCAGCATCTCATTTAATCATCCCTCCATGTAGAGTAGCTAACCAGCTGAATACTTTTACTCCTGTTGGGATGGCAATAATTATTGTTGCGGATGTAAAATAAGCTCGAGTATCTACATCTATTCCAACGGTAAATATGTGGTGGGCTCATACAATAAAGCCCAAAAACCCGATGGATATTATTGCTCAAACTATTCCCATATATCCAAATGGTTCTTTTTTACCGGCGTAATAGGTAACAACATGTGAGATTATGCCAAATCCTGGTAAGATTAAGATGTATACCTCGGGGTGACCAAAGAATCAAAACAGGTGTTGGTATAAAATTGGATCTCCTCCCCCCGAAGGGTCGAAGAAGGTTGTATTTAGGTTTCGGTCAGTAAGTAGCATGGTAATGCCTGCGGCGAGTACTGGTAGTGAGAGCAGTAATAGGACGGCTGTGATAAGTACTGATCACACAAACAGGGGTGTCTGGTACTGTGATATGGCCGGGGATTTTATGTTAATTGCTGTGGTAATAAAATTAATGGCCCCTAAAATTGATGACACACCAGCTAGGTGAAGAGAAAAAATAGTTAGGTCTACAGAGGCGCCAGCGTGGGCCAGGTTTCCAGCTAATGGTGGATATACAGTTCAGCCTGTGCCTGCGCCTGCTTCAATTCCTGAGGAAGCTAGAAGTAAAAGTAGAGATGGGGGGAGAAGTCAAAAGCTTATATTGTTTATACGCGGGAAGGCTATGTCTGGTGCTCCGATTATTAAAGGCACAAGTCAGTTCCCGAAGCCGCCGATTATAACAGGTATAACCATGAAGAAGATTATAATAAAGGCATGGGCTGTAACGATGACATTATAGATTTGGTCGTCTCCCAGGAGGGCTCCTGGTTGACTTAATTCTGCACGGATTAACAAACTTAATGCTGTGCCTACTATACCTGCTCAGGCCCCGAAAATCAAATATAGGGTGCCAATGTCTTTGTGGTTTGTGGAAAAAAATCAACGGGTTAAAAACACAGGTAAGATGGCTGAATGTATAGGCGTTGGGCTGTAGACCTTTTTATAGAGGTTTGATTCCTCTTCTTATCAAATTCCGTGGTGAAATTCATATCAAATTGCAAATTTGAAGATATACTTTTATTAGTGTCGGGGTTTTCCCGCTTTTTAGAGAGCGGGAAAAAGTAGGCAAAAGCCCGCTGGATTGGGTGTTTAGCTGTTAACTAAATTATTATGGGATCGAGGCCCATTTGTCTAGTAAGGCCTTAGCTTAATTAAAGTGTTTGAGTTGCATTCATTGGATATAAGATAAAGTCTTATAGGTCTTAGCAGAAACTAAGAGGTTTTATCTCTTGTTTGGGGCTTTGAAGGCCCCCGGTTTAAGTGTGGATCGGATCCTAAGTTTCTAAATGATGGCTGATAGGGTGGGTACGATTGGAAGTAGGGCGGTGGATAGTATAAATATTGGGGTGAGATAGAATTTTTGATTGGGTTTGTGTCGTCATTGTTGTGTAGAGTTGGCGGAGTTTGGAGATAATGTAATGGTTGCTTGGTATGAGGTTCGTAGATAGAAGAATAGGCTTAGTATTGATATAATGACTATTGTAGTGGCGGCGAGGCATATGTGTTGTTTGGATAGTTCTTGAATAATTAATCATTTGGGCATAAATCCTGTTAGTGGTGGTAGGCCTGCTAGTGATATAAGGATAAGTATTATTGTGGCGTTTAGTATTGGTAGCTTTGTTCATGATGTTATTATTACGGAGACCTTGTTTGTTTCTAATAGTTCAATTATTAGGAATATTGTGGAGGTTATAATGGCGTATGTGTAAAATGTTAATATTATGAGTTTTGGGGATAAGGTAAGGATTGTGATTATTCATCCTAGATGGGCAATGGAGGAAAATGCTATGATTTTTCGTAGTTGAGTCTGGTTTAGCCCGCCTCATCCTCCAATGATGATAGACGTTAGTCCTAATGCCATTATTAAGGGTGTATTTGTAGATTGGGTTGTTATTAGCCGTAGGGATAATGGTGCTAGTTTTTGTCAGGTGGTTAAGATTATGGCTGTTATTGTAGTGGCTCCTTGTAGTACTTCTGGCAATCAAAAATGGAAGGGGGCTAATCCTAGTTTGATAGCTAGGGCTATAGTGAGGATTATACATGAGGGTACGTTTGATATTTGGGTAATATCTCATTGGCCTGTTTGTCATGCATTGGTGATACTGGAAGCTAGGATTAATGTTGAGGCGGCTGCTTGTGTTAGGAAATATTTAGTAGCTGCTTCGATTGCTCGGGGGTGATGTTGTTTGGCGATTAATGGGGTGATAGCTAAGGTGCTGGTTTCTAGGCCTATTCATGCTAGGATTCAATGGTCGCTGGAGATTGTGAGTAGTGGGCCTATAATTAGGCTGGTAATAATGATTGTGCTTGCATGTGGATTCATTAGTATAGGAGGGATTTTAACCAACATTTTTGGGGTATGGGCCCAAGAGCTTAATTAGCTGACTTTACTAGGATATAGTATAATGGAAGTATGGGGAGTTTTGATCTCTCTGGTGTAGGTTCGATTCCTATTTTTCTAAGGAGACGAGGGGATTTTAACCTCTATTTTTCACCCTATCAAGGTGGTCCTTTAATTCAGGCACGTGTCCTATGGTATTGGTGGGAGTCCTGATAGGGTGATTGGTATTGATATGTGTCAGAAGCATAGAGCTAAGGTAATTGGAAGGAAGTTTTTTCATAGGAGATGCATGAGTTGGTCGTATCGGAATCGTGGGTAGGAGGTTCGAACTCATAGGAATCCTGCTGATAGTAGTATTGTCTTTGAGATTAATGATAGGGTGAATAGTTCTGGAGCGTTGTTGATATGGGTGGGGTTTAGAAATAGAATGGCAGTTAGAGTATTTATTATTAGGATGTTTGAGTATTCTGCCAGGAAGAATAGGGCAAAGGGGCCGGCAGAGTATTCGACGTTAAATCCTGATACAAGTTCAGATTCGCCTTCGGTTAAATCAAATGGTGCTCGGTTAGTTTCAGCTAGTGTAGAAATATATCATATTGTTATTAATGGTCAGGAGGAGAATATTAGGTATATGGGTTCTTGTACTGTTGTAAATGTTTGTATGTTAAAACCCCCTGAAAAAAGGATTATGGAGAGTAGAATGATTCCGAGGGTTACTTCGTATGAGATGGTTTGAGCTACTGCCCGCAGGGCGCCTATTAGGGCGTATTTTGAGTTTGAAGCTCAGCCTGATCATAGAATTGAGTAGGCTATGAAGCTGGAAATGGAAATTAGAAATAAAAGGCCTAAGTTAAGGTCAGCTAACGGGAAGGGCATGGGGAGGGGGAGTCAAATTGATAGGGCTAGTGTTAGAGCTATGATTGGTGAAATAGTAAATAATATAATTGATGAATTTAGCGGGTAGATTGGTTCTTTAATAAATAGTTTTACACCATCTGCTACTGGTTGAAGTAGTCCTTGTGGTCCTACGGCGTTAGGGCCTTTTCGAAGTTGTATATAGCCGAGTGCTTTGCGTTCAATTAGAGTGAAGAAAGCTACGGCGACGAGAATTGGAATTATGTATATTAGTGGGGATATTAGGTTGATTAGTAGTGTTTTCATAATTGGAAAGGGGAATTGAACCCCTGGATAAAGGGTTTAGGCCTTTTGCATTTTTACCCGGCTCTGCCATCCCAATTAGGCCCTTTTTTAGGGCTGTGGTTTATTTGCCTTATTATTAGTTAAGTTGTTTTCACTAATATAAGGTAAGGCTTGTTTTTGGTATGGGCCTTGTCTTTTCGGTCCTTTCGTACTAGAAAAGGCTTTAAAATTTATAGATAGAAACCGACCTGGATTGCTCCGGTCTGAACTCAGATCACGTAGGACTATTAATCGTTGAACAAACGAACCCTTGATAGCGGTTGCACCATCAGGATGTCCTGATCCAACATCGAGGTCGTAAACTCCATCGTCGATAGGAACTCTAGGATGGGATTGCGCTGTTATCCCTGGGGTAGCTTGGTTCGTTGATCAAGTATATTGGATCGTTTTGCCGGAAGCACTGTGGGCTGTAGGTCTAGGTTTAAAAAGAGATTTTTTTTCGGAGGTTTTATTTTACTCCGAGGTCGCCCCAACCGAAAATGTGAATCAGACGCTGGTTTGATGTGGACCCGTAGGTGGGTGTTAGTGATAGTTGATTTGTATTTGAAGTTCCACAGGGTCTTCTCGTCTTATAACGTTATTCCTGCTTTTGCACAGGGGGATCAATTTCACTGATTATTTGTAAGAGACAGGTAGAACCTCGTTTGGCCATTCATTCTAGTCCTTATTTAAAAGACAAGTGATTACGCTACCTTTGCACGGTTAGGATACCGCGGCCGTTTAACAGTGTCACTGGGCAGGCATTACCCTTAATACTTGTGTTGCTAGGGGCTATGTTTTTGGTAAACAGTCGGGCTCGTTTATTTGCCTAGTTCCTTTTACAAGTTTTAATCTTTCTTGTATGCGCTCCTGTGTTGGGTTAACAGTTGAGTCTATAGGGTGGATTTAGATGTTGTTGTTTTATAGTGATGGTTGTTAACAGTCAGTAGTTTATCTGTTGTGACTTAAGCTAGCGCATTAGAGAAGTTTTGTCTTCTTGTTACTCATTTTAGCATTAGTTCTTCTATTTAAGTAGAGTGGCTCAATATTTTTGGGGGAAAAAATTTTTTGTTGTTATTTAATAATGGGTGGGTGGGCTTTGACGCTTTCTTTGGTGGTGGCTGCTTTAAGGCCTACGGTTATTGTATTTTGGTGTTTTGTCCTCCGTTATTAGGTTGTGTCCTTTTTCAATTGGGCTGTACCTCAATTGAATAAATCTTAAACTTTTCTTTTTACTTTAGGTTGTTTTTAGAAGGTTTAAGGTTGAACTTATATTCTTTTATTGAGCAACCAGCTATCACTAAGTTCGTTAGGCTTTTCACCACTACTTATAGGTCTTTCCACTCTTTTGCCACAGAGACGGGTTTAGCCTTGGTGCGGCTGCCTTTAAGTAGCTCACTTAGTTTCGGGGGTTCATACTTTAGGGCTCTTTGCTTGAATATGCTGGCTAAATCATGATGCAAAAGGTATAAGGGTTAATCTTTGCTTTTTGTGGCTTGGTGAATATTTCATTGTTTTTCATCTTTCCCTTGCGGTACTATTTCTATTGCTCCAAACTGTCTTTTCTATCGCCTATACTAGGACGGTGAAAATGTTTTGGTTGGTATTGGTGGGATAGTTTTGTTTGTTAAGTTTTTTGTTTAGGTTGGGCTAGGTTGTTGCTCAAAATAGTCCTGTTTTAATGTACATCTTTCAGGTGTAAGCTGAATGCTTTTGATTAAGCTATATTTTGGGTGTTCCAAGTACACCTTCCGGTGTACTTACCTTGTTACGACTTGCCTCATCTGTTTGTTTATTGTTGGTTTATTTATGTTATTGAGTTGTTTGAGGAGGGTGACGGGCGGTGTGTGCGTACCTCAGGACCGACTTAAGTTGGGCATTCTAATCCCGGCTTACTGCTAAATCCTACTTGTGGGATTAATTTCATAGTTCCTTTCCGTGAATTAATTTCTAGCATAGAAAATGTAGCCCATTTCTCCCATCTCAATTAGCTACACCTTGACCTGACTTATTAGCTTTTTTAGTTATTTTGCTTACTTTGCTGGTGACGGTGGTATATAGGCGGGGTTGGCAAGAGATGGTGAGGTGGATCGTGGATTATCGATTATAGAACAGGCTCCTCTAGGGGGGTTTGAGGTACCGCCAAGTCCTTAGAGTTTTAAGCGTTTTGCTCGTAGTTCTCTGGCGGATATTTTTGTGCGTTAAATATCTAGGTTTAGGGCCAAGCATAGTGGGGTATCTAATCCCAGTTTGTGTCTTAGCGATCGTGGGTTCAAATAATTCTGCTGCATTAAGGTTATTTTCATATTGGGGTAATGTATACTTTTACGTATGACAGTTGAGTGGAGGGTTTACCTTAATTTTTTAGGTTATAATTTTAGTCACATTTTACGCCGATTTTCTGTTAATTTGAGTTTCTTGTATAACCGCGGTGGCTGGCACAAGATTGACCAACTCTGTTTGCTGTAACTAAGTCAAGCTTATGCTTATTGCTTAATTTTTATCACTGCTGAAATACCCTTGGGGGTGTGGCAAAGCTAGGTGTTTTGGGCTATCATGGTGTGCCTGATACCTGCTCCTTTTGTCTAATAGGACTGTTAGGGCATTTTCACTGGTGTGCTGATACTTGCATGTGTAAGTTTAGCAAAAAATAACAGTAAGGCTAGGACCAAATCTTTGTGTTTTTGGGGTTTATGGGTGACCCATCTTAGCAACTTCAGTGCCATGCTTTGCGATAAGCTACAATAAC